CATTGTACAAAATTTAATATATATTGTACAAAATTTAATATATTAATATTAGAAGAATCTTATGGATTACGTGTACAACTATAAGTGGTCCTTAACTACCGATTTATGTATTACAATAAAAAAGGAGGTTTTTCGATGCGAGATTTAAAAACATATCTCTCTGTGGCACCAGTACTAAGTACGCTATGGTTCGGGGCTTTAGCAGGTCTATTAATAGAGATTAATCGTTTTTTTCCGGATGCGTTGACATTCCCCTTTTTTTCATTTTAGTTATTGAGATGGGAAGGAATGAAGAAGGTTAAAGATAGAATCAAATATCTGTGACTAACCCCCTCTCCGCTTTTCTCTTTTTTCCCTTTTTTCCATTTTTAAAATAAGGGAGGAAAGGGAAAAAATAAGAGTGGATTCACACATAGGGAGGTTCGGGTTCAATAAAAAAATGAATATTAATAAAAAATAATAGAGTAATGGGGGAGTAGAATATAAAATGTGGGTCTAAGGAAAAAGTATTATACAAGATATTATTATACATATACAAGATATTTCAAAGTATTATACAAGATATTTAAACGAGAAATGAAATACTGTACTTCGATTTGAAATAGAGTTTATAAATCTTTGTATTACTTATTATTTTTTATTTTAATTTTATTTATTATGACTTTAATTTACTATGTACTTCGATCTTTCTTTTAGAATTCGATTTCAAGTTAGTAATTTCTATTTGTTTTCCTTCCTTTCTTCTTCTTCGTTTTGTAGAAGAGTTGAATAAATCCAAAATCCAAAGGAGGCTCATGGCCAAGGGTAAAGATGTCCGAGTAACGGTGATTTTGGAATGTACCAGTTGTGTCCGAAACGAGGTTAATGGGGTATCAAGGGGCATTTCCAGATACGTTACTCAAAAGAACCGTCACAATACACCTAATCGATTAGAATTGAGAAAATTCTGTCCGCATTGTTACAAATATACAATTCATGGGGAGATAAAGAAATAGGGCGAACTTAATATTACCCTTTCAAGGAAGGGTAAAAAATAACATTATATATAACATATTTAAATACAAAATAAACAAATCCTATATCCGTGACTTTCAAAATGAGAATTAAGAAATAGGATTTTCGAGATAAAGAGAAGGAATAAACTAAAACAAACTATGGATAAATCCAAACGACCCTTTCTTAAATCCAAGCGATCTTTTCGTAGACGTTTGCCCCCGATTCAATCGGGAGATCGGATTGATTATAGAAATATGAGTTTAATTAGTCGATTTATTAGTGAACAAGGCAAAATATTATCTAGACGAGTGAATAGATTGACCTTGAAACAACAACGATTAATTACTATTGCTATAAAACAAGCTCGTATTTTATCTTTGTTACCCTTTCTCAATAATGAGAAACCATTTGAAAGAAAGGAGTCGATCGCTAGAACTACTGGTCTTAGAACCAGAACCAGAAACAGAACCAGAACCAGAAATAACTAGGCTTACTTTGGAATCTTAATTTTAATGGAATCATAATTAGAATCCGAACTCAAAAGTAGATTGGTATTTTTCCGAGAATCCAGATTAGATTATCGGGTCGTAAGAAAAAAAAAGAATTGGAGAAAGCTTTTTCTACTGAGCGCGTTCATTCGTTTTGACTATTTTAGCATATTTTTTTTATCCCAGTAATTTCTACTCTAACTTCCCGGAGTTCATTCTTCGGGAAACTCCGTTTAAATTATTCCGACGGACTTTTTATAACCTACTTCTTCTTTTATTATCTCATTGGAAATCGTATAAAGACAATCCCTATTTAATATAGCTATTTGTGCAAGTATTTTACGATTAAGAAGCAACCGTCCCTTGTACAGATCGTGTATTAATCTACTATAACTATAGGATACCCCCCATTCGCGAATTACTGCGTTTATCCGAGTGATCCACAAACGACGAAAATTGCTCTTTTGACTGCCCCGATCCTGATGAGCCGAAAACAAAGCTCTTATTTTCTGTTGAATAATAGTTCGAGTAAGTCTTGAAAGGGCCCCTCGAAAGTTCGATGCAAATAAACGAATTTTTGTTCTACGTCTACGAGCTATATATCCCCGTCTAATTCTAGTCATTGAATAGATGAAACTTCCACCGAATAACGAATTTTTTTCTTTTCTTTCAGTTATTCCTTTCCCCTTTCCTAATCTATTAAGAACAAAACGTATTTTTCCAATGTATAAAAAAAAATTCCAAGGGCTTTGGCTACTATAACCTTCCTGACCGCCATTTTTTCTTATTTTTTTAGGCATTTCAATGCGTAATAATGTGTTATAGGTGTCAAAAATAGAAAAAAAAATGGATAAAGAAATAGCGGATTCCTTCGTTTCTATGGTGCCCTCCTAAACGGTGAGGTCTTCTCTATACACCGGAGCCTTTACTTCATTTAATCAACGTTATTGGTAACTTGTATAGTTCACCCTTTTTGGCCCTACCTATGAATTATCCAGCAATAGGCCTTTCACAATGAGATCTACCTATACAGTAACGGTATTTAATTATGAAACTTAGCTGGGTAGCTGACCCTCTTAGTCCGTTCTTGCCAGAGTAGGAGCTTAATCTTTATGCCTTTATTATTAAATATTATTAAATTTATTTATATTTATTAAAAAGTAAGTAAATTAAAATTTAATAATAAATAAGTAAAAATGAAATAAATTTAAAATAATTAAAAAAAATTTCAAATTCAATAAGTAAATAAGAAAGTAAATAAAAAAAAGATTTCCTCCGCTTAATGGCTAACCATTTGCTACCAATGGAGAATTTCTTCTCATCTTAAATTGAGATTTGCACCAACGGAAACCATAAAATTTATTCACAATGTATGAATGTGATATCTTTTTTTATTATTTTTTTATATAGTGAATGGAGTTCCTTCTTACATTCTATACTATTCACCGGTACTGATCATTGATACTGGAAAGTTTTTTTCTTGCTTTTGTACCAGCGCATGGTATGATCTAAACGAGTCGCACATACACCCGAGTACATGTTCCTCGACGTTGAGGGCATCCCCGAAGAGCGGGGGATTTCGTGGCATTTCTGATTGGCTGTCTTGTATTTCTAATAAGTTGTTTAATAGTTGGCATGCTGAATTTATACATAATGGGGCTGGTTTAGATTGATCCTAACCGGAGAATTCTGAATTACTTCCAGTTATTCGAATAGTAAAATCATAGATAAAATATCAAATTGCGTATTTGTGTGAAATCCGTCTTATTTTCATTCAACTCCTACAAGATCAACAATTCCATAAGCTTGTGCTTCTGTTGCTGACATAAAAGTATCTCTTTCCATGTCTTTGGATACAACCCAAAGGGGTTTGCCCGTTCTTTGTGCATAAACCATTGTGAGGGTTTCACGCAGTACCAGCACTTCTTCCGTTTCCATGACAGTTTCTCTGATGTTTGCATCATAAAACAAACAAGCAGGTTGGTGCATCATTACCCTGATGATATAACATAATCAAAAGTTCTTCTACCTCGCATGATGAAGCGAAGAGAAAAGAAAGATAAAGACTAATATAATAGGAAAAAAGATAGAATTGAACAACCGTACGGGCATCTTTGATGCATTGCATATGCATACGGCTTTACAATAAAATTGACCCTTACCCTCCAACCCTCCAAAAAAGAGAAAGAAAGAGAAAAGTAAAATATACCAGACCCTGGTGGGTTAAATGATCAAATGGCCACCCTTCCTTTTTACTTTTTATTTTTGAATAGTTAAAAACTACTATGATGGCTCCGTTGCCTTATATTATTATTATTAATTATTAATATTTATTATTATTTTATTATTATAATTATATTTATTAATAATTTCATTATTATTTTATTAATTAATATATATTATTAATTAATATATATGAGTATATTCATTCATTATTGCTATTATTATTATTATATTTTTTATTAATTTATTAATATATTCATATTCATTTTTTTTTTTTTTTTTTGTGATTCAGCAATCCCAAAGTTTCTTTTTGAGACAATCAAAGAAAAAATCTTGTTTTTTTCGCACTCCTTGCATAACTGCATAACATAATAACATAATCTAAATATTTTTAAGAGCCTTCTGGTGTGAACAAAAAAGGTTTGTGACGCTGAGCTGGGCTCCCGATAAATAAGAGAAAATCGGAAATACCCTTTCTCCCATACTACTCTCTCGATACATAATCTAATGTTTTGAAAAAACAATGAAAAATTTTATCATTATCATATCGAATTCGAAGTGCCATGCTATTTTTACTTAATATATATTCCTATTTCATAGGGCGAAGGCATAGTCTTCTTTTTTCTCTTAAATCATTGGCGCCAAGCGTGAGGGAATGCTAGACGTTTGGTAATTGCTCCTCCGAGCAAGATAAAAGATCCCATTGAAGCGGCTAACCCCATGCCTACTGTATGGACATCTGCTTGTACAAATTGCATAGCATCATAAATCCCTATTCCAGGTATTATCCAACCGCCGGGACTATTTATAAACAAATATTGATCCTTGGTATTATCTTCAATATTGAGATATACCATAAGACCCACAAGTTGATTTGAGATTTCGCTATCAACTACTTGTCCTAAAAAAAGGAATCTTTCTCGATAAAGTCGGTTGATTAGGGTACAATTGTAGCCCTTAGGAACCGTACACGCGTCTTTTGATGCATACGGTTCAAAAAAATTGTGAAAACAAAAAAAATCAATGTATGGATTCCAGTCCTCTTTCTTTTAGGTTCTTTCTGACTTCTAACGAAAGGGTTTGTCTTCTTCAATAAAGACGGGTTTTTCTTTTCTTTTTACTAGAAATTTTACATAAAATTTTACATAAATAATAATAAAAAAAAAAAAAATCACTAAACTTATTGAATTAACTTCTCATTGATGTATTGTTTCATCGAGATTCAATCCTAATCGCGATGGTATTCTCTTGTTCCTGAGTGGGTCTCTTTCATCTTTTTAGGTTTATGCTCTA